CTACCCGCTCGTCTACGCTCCGACCTAATAATTGAAAAACGATGTTTCCAGCCACTTGTCGTCAAAAAAAAAGGCAATCAATTAGAATCAAGAAAAAAAAATTTGAATAGTGAATCAAGATCTAGATGGATCCCTATCTTTATCTCTACCCACGGAGATACCTATCTATATGGATAGAAATCTATCTATGAATCGATCTAGACTATCCTCTATCCGGATAGATATGCCCCTATGAGCGAGCCGATCTTTATATGTTTTGGCCATGTCCGTTTCCGCTCCGAAGAGGAAGGTTTAGATCTTTCAATCTTATGTCGTGAGGGATGTGACCTATGTTAGGTCCATAAGATACCACAGCTTTTGGTGTTCTATGATTCACCTCCGAATAATGAGTAGGTAGTTCAATCCTTTTGATTCTTCTCTTCATAGTAAACTGATGGGGGGATGCGGAGCAATAGGTCGAATTACTATATAAAGAAGAGTTGTAAACTATAGGACTTCTTGTTCGAGTAGGAAGATTTCGGTTTTTCTCGTTCCTTCTCTTCGATAAGAATAGGGATTTGAAATGATACAAATTCCTCTTCATTCTGTTGTGCTCAGCGAAGGAACTGCCTAAGCATACTTTTTCGGATCCAAACCTCTTTGTTTTTTCTAAGTCTTCTTCTTGCATAGAAGAACCCAACTGTTGCAAAAACCGGGATTTTAGTAGTAGACGGCATCCCCTCTGAGTTTTGAGTAGGTGGAACCATTCTGTTTTTGTTCTTCTCCACATTCTTACCGGGTGATCCAGGAATTTGCCTATGATTTTTTCAACTGATATTTCGATATAGAAAGATCTCCTTATTTCTTCACCGCGGATTCTCGCGTCATTTTCTTGAAAAAATATTAGATCAGCGTGGGACACTTTTAAATGAGTAATGCTTACCATTCCATTATTCACACAAACCCTTCGATGACTTATCGGCTGCCTTGCTTGAGGAATAGTTTCACAAAAATGGAGACGAACCGGAATAACGTCCGATCTTGTTTCTGGATTGAGTGGAAAAGGGATATATGAAGTTCGCTCTGTTCCTCTGTGCATCTCTGTGATGGGTAAATCCCCATGAAAAAGGGGCAACTTTCGTGTAGTTTGTGATTGGATGTAACTGTTAAGATTTTTTCTCGGATAAATCTTTCTCTTAATAGATCTCTTCTTGTTCCTCAATCTTCGGAGAATGCGGCGTTGTATTATTGTAAGTTCTCTGTTCCGAACATTTCCTGAAAGTAGACGACAAGTTTTAAATCTTAATGCAGGCAAGGCATATCTCGTTGAATCAGTCTTTTTCGCTACATCGGGGCTAGGGGAGTCGAACCCAATTTTTCCACGACCCCCTCTAAAAAAAGACTTTAGAAAGGAACTTCGCGTCACTCCACTCCATCTAGCCAAAGGAAATACCTTAATTCAGCTCCGAGCGATAAAACGATTGGCTTGAAAACAGCAAGATAAATTTTTCTGAGTGTATTAAACGAATATGACAAGAAGATCGATCCCGTATGGAGCCACCGTCACACTATGTCAAGCAACCCACCCTCCCAAATTTAAGGTTTTGCGGACAAGCGCTTCCGGATCTTAATTACGGAGTTTCTGCTGCCCAACAGACTTTCCTGTGCAAGACCATAAGCCGTCTCGTAGGCATCGTTTTATTTTCTTCAAGTCCGGAGACTCGAGCTTTGATAGGAAGTGGACTTTGTCCACCTAGGCCGTCCCAAGAGAATCGATGGCTTCAAAGATCTTGGAGCTTTTCAGAGGAGGTGTTTAGGACTGGGTAGCTCCTAGAACCTTTTTTTGTCTCTTAGTTGTTGATGGACTGAACTAGTCTAGTCCTTCCGGCTCTCTCTGAGTTGTATCTTTGTCTGGGGAATGCCCCTGTGCCTCTGTACTTTTATTTTCTTTTATGCATTTACTCACGTAACCAGCAGCAAGGACTTCTTCTTCTCCAGCATATTATGCCGCTGGAGAAGTGTTTGAGGCAGGAGCAAGCAACGCTAGAGGAACCCTCATCACGCTCATCTGCATTTTCAGCTCCCTGTTCTAGGCTAGTATCAACTGCCAGCTCATGGCCACCATCTTTTCCATCTTCCGGTGCGGAGGAGGGAATGGACTAGGAGAACCTACTTGCTGTTCAGAACAGTTGGTTGTATTGCCTCCTAGCACAGCAAATTCCTCGTCATAGTTCTCTGAAAAACCAGTTATGAGTCTACGGTTGGCTCATCTTGTAAGCCGAAGCTCCAAACCAAAACAGCTCTCTACCTTCCTTGGCAAAGAGAATTTCAAGTCCTTTCTTGATCTCAAGGCAAACTTCTCGATGTTCGCCTCTTCTGTACAGCTTCCGGATTCTTGAAGTAAACTACCTTAGTTATCTCCTCATCTTTGAGAAACTGGATGACCTTGGCCTCCACTTCACTCACCGAACCTGCCTCTATATCACCCCTTTGAGAAGATTGTGCCCCTCCGCACGTTCCTCTCAATTGCTGGAACTCCATGTCAGTCCCTTGCGGAAGGAGAGAACGGATTCCATAAATCTTTCAAGGGCAAAGCTGCCCGAACCTGGAGATCTATCCATTCTCAATTCATTAATTGCAGGGAGCCGCAATTCACATCAAAAAACTCATTAACCCAGTACTACACTCCAAAAGGTCAACCTCTAAATCATACTAGAAGAAGAGACTCTAAACAAATAAAAAACCAAAAGAACCACAGAAGCCAGAGCAACCACCGAGCAAGGAAATGCGAGGAAACCATAACAACCAACAAAAAACCCAATCACCGAGCAACTAAAGTAAGAAACAAGCAGGGGGAGAGAGGAACAGAGAAGCCTCCGCTCCAATGCACAGCTCACCCCCCCGTCTATTTCGGAGAGAGCCGTTCATGCAGCACCTGTATGAAATGAAAGTAAGTACCATCCAAGGCCGGCCAACGCTAGTCACTTTATCTGTTGTATTTGATTCCTTTCCTTCTCTCCCACCGGAAGTTGAGGATGTTATGTCGGTTGAACACCCGAAGCAGATATCTCCGTTTAGGAGAATCGCGTAGAAGGGGGTATTGAAATAGAGGGTTGGTTTAAAGCTCCTTCAGTGCCCATGTATGATTCACCTTCCTTAAATGCTTTAAGGAAGCGGCTACCTAGATTCATTCTATCATGATATGCATGAAGACCGGAGCGCCTCACGTCCATTAATAAGAAAGAAGAAGCAAAAGCCGAAACAGCAAGATCTGAGCGGGTGCCCACGACGAAGTCTTTGGGTCTGGTTCCGGTTCTTCGTCTATAAAAGATGTCTTTGCCAGGCTATTTCCCGCACTCTTTCTGGGTGAAGAAGACCCGGAGTGTATTGACTTCATCTACGCGCCTCGAGAGTGGGCTCCTTGCCAAGTGCATCGACTTCTTTATTGATTGGATTTGACGGTTCACCATTGGATTTATTCATCTCATCTCGGAAGGGCCTATACTACGAATGAATCCACTTGCGGAAATCCGGGAGGGGGACAGAAGTCTGTTATCGAAGCAAGTCGGAGACTCCCTACCTTTGGGACGCTTTTAAGTGGCCGGCGGCTGCTATTCCACATCAATCCCAGGAGCAGTGTAACTGCCCTTCCTTTCCTACGGCGAGGTTTCTCCCCTTCTGTTATATGATATATTTTTATTCTTTCTCTATCTGTATCAGACCAAAAAGGCATGCGTTAGAACGTCTTTCGACGAGAAGGTCAGAAGACTTAGCAATCTCGCTCAGAAAGAGAAGCTTCCCGGTCAAATGGTGTATCGGATGATTGAATTGACTCGGTTGAATACTCATATTTTAGATTGCAGAGCGATAGTGATTAACCAGATGCCCTTGGCTCAGGATGGACCTTGCTGGTTTAAGTCCTTTTCTTTCTATTACCGAATATGCCACCGTATCGATATCGGCAAGAGCGGAAAAAAGATCATAAGAGAGGGAAGAATCAGTCTTAGCCTTACGGCCCCTTTCTGGGAGTCCCGCTCTTTAGGATGGCTAGAGGTGACAGGAGAAGAAAAATTTCAATTGTAAAAAAAAAGTCTTTCAATGTCAGAGAATCGACAAAAAAAGGGGGTTTAGTGTAATACGAAAAGGTTTGCATTATAAGGAAAGTAGGTACACTTACCTGACCGCCGAATTCCTAGTAAAAAAGAAGGGAAAACGTGGCATTCAACCAAGGAAGAGCATTGCTACATGGAAGGCTCTACGGGGTCGCTTGTTAACTGATGCGGCAACAAAGGGTATTTATCTTTCCTCTTGTTGTTCTTTAGGGTGTGGATTCAGTGGTGCTAAGGATCGAAGAGCGGTCCATTGAAACTAAGAGAGCATAATTAATTATATTGATTAATGTTACTGATCGGCAATAGAAAGCGAGAAGCCACTTCTTGCTATCTAAGAATGGCTCCATGGATCTCATCGGATGCTGCTGAAAAATTTCATATAGAAAGAAAAAAAGAATTGCGTAGAGCCTTCCATGTAGCAATCCACTAAAGGCTAGGTGGTAGTTTACTGGCGTAGTGCGAAGCGCTAAGGTTCTGAAAGAAGAACGGATGCAGAAAGAAAAGGGCAGGGCTAGCAAGTAAGAATCCTACACCTTCGAGATTAAGAGCGCCAGAGCGCAGCCCTCAAACTACAAATTTCATAATAGAATCCGATACCGAACTCATCCTTGTAGGTTCTGCCCTTTCAGCTGACTCAAACATTCCCCCTCCGGGAAGGGATCATTTATTTCATAACCGGCGCATAAGGGTTCTTCTATCGTGTTTTTTAATCTACACAGAGTGAATCGGTCCCTAAGGCAAAAGAAAAGGGTACCGGCCTCATCTCTATGGAGGCACTTCTTCCTCCCGTTAATGAATCATCTCAGAAAAAGGCTAGGCGCCAAAGGCGACGAAGCAACAATCACCTCCTGCCATTCGTGCTACCGACCAGCAAGGCAACGAGCTCAGTCACTTGTTTTGGAACACAAGCCAATAATCTGTGTTTCGCTCAGATGTTAAGAGCTATTCGTGTCGGGGTACAGGATCGGCTTGCAAACTAAAGAATTGAACCAGCTTTACGGAACGCTAAATGAATCAATCGGGGATCGAGGTTCCGAAGGAAAGGCGAAAGTGTTAGACCGTCAGTTCGTACGAAGTCTCGAGAAGCGGGATCTCCTGGCCGAGAAGGGACTGCCCGAGTTTCTGAAAGAAAGGCGTTCGTTCTGAAAGAAGGTAGTTGTGTTAGACTGGAGCTCTATGGACTCGAGCGTTTGCTCTCTAGACTGATGTTGCCTTAAGGACCTTCTATCGGCTTTAGGAAATGTAGCTATTTAGATTCTATTCTTCCTAGCGACTCTGCATCCTTGGGCGAATAGTAAACAGTATGGAATTTTTTCTAAGAGCCTAAACGGGTCGTACCATGTAAGTAGTTTAGTGACTTGACTTCTAAGAAGAAAAGAAGAACCGACGGCATTGTCTTGTCACGGAAGTTATGAGGAGGCTCCGAAGGAGAGAGAGGAGCCGTGTCACTCTTTGATGAAAAGGTTCTGTTTTAATGAGTCTTTACTGTGGGTAGAATGCCCCCCTCAAACCTCCCTAGGGGATCTGTTGAGGTAGGATGTCCACTTTATAGCACTTTGCGTTGGATCTAAGCATTCATTATGAAACCTCTGCTTCGACCAGTATTTCCTGAGAACGACTCCTCTCCCTGCCAGTCGAGCGGCTTTGATCAATCCGACTTTTATTGGTTTTGCGCGTGTCATAAGTTAATAATTCATGTTCGGATCAAACTACACTTTCAGTGCCTTCGGTGCCTCCTACAGGCTTTGGTACCTCTAGACTCGTTGCGGCTATCCTATAGCAGAAGCAGATCGGCCTGTGAGCGAATCCAGGAAAGAACGGAATGGACTGGGTTTGCGCTTGTTTATCATGGGTCTGGAACAAGTACCCGGATCGATTTCTCGTGTTTTGGTTAAAAGCATGCTTTCACCCACGCCTGCGGCCCCTTCTCCTCCTCACAATAGTGGATAAGTGAAAGAATCGAGTGTTCACCGCCTCCTTCGTCGGCACCTTGACTTCGCAACCTTACTTTGCTACGCAACCTTACCCACGACATCCCTGGCTGGATCTTCCACATGAAACCTTTCTCTATTTGCTCAACTCATGCTATAGGGCTCCCTCTTTGTAGTGGCACGAGTCCACGAGCGAAAGCGAAACCCGGCTGCTGAGAAGGCTGCCAAGGTCGCTGCTGTTGAGGAGGCTCGGAGGGTCACTGCTGTTGAGTACCGAACCAACCGAAAGATCCATTAATAGCAGTTCTATCAATCACTCTTTGAAGACCGGGCCCGTTCTGCCATTCTCAGGGTCTAGAACTCGAAACGCTAGTCAGAACATCGGCTTACCAATCACCTACCGTGCCCCGGTTTGGTTCCGTATCAACGGCCAATTTCCGTTAGAAGAGAAGGTTCTGAGGGCGGTAGTGGTATTGACATGAGAGTTTTTGTAAAGGAAGGTTCTGAAAGAAGGAACGGTTCAAGACTTTAGATCATAGTGGGACTCCGATCTCGTCGGCTTCGTTTCGGATCGGATAGAACGAGCCCTTTTGGCTAGGCAATTGTTCTTTGTTAGTCTCGCAATGAATAGAATTAATCACTTAGTTTGTTCTGAAAGTGATTGAATGATCCCTTGTTGGGCAAAGAAACTTATTATTAAGAGAATCCAATTGAGATAGTTGCAGGAAGCTTCACCAAGTTGCATGGTATAGATTGGAATGCAGTAACAGATTCATAGAGGCAGTAACAGATTGTAAGAGAGTGGCCCGTACGCAATCTTTCTTTCAGAGTTAAAGAAGTCTAAAGACCTGTACGGGACGGGGTCGTAAACACACGATTCGAGCCGGCTCAAAAAAGTCCTCAATGAGTTTACGAGGGGGTTCGGTTCCTTAGGTCTTTGTACAAGCCAATAGATGGAGTGCAGGTGGTTACGCTTTACTTACCTCGAAGAGCTTTTCACTTTTCAGCAAGACCTTTTCACCATATAGATTGAGGCTGAGGCCTCTTGTCAAAAGCCTAGTCTTGTTACACGCCTGGCGAGCGTTGCTCTTTATGGTCGGGCGAGCTAGCCTATTTATATTAGGTATACTTCCATTCCGAACCTGACTTCGCTGGATTCTGAACTCATACAGCTTGTAGATCCCCTTTGAACAACCCACTTTCACAACTCTGAAGAATACAGCGGCAGCGATTGAGCGTACAGATCAATTCGTCACTAGAGTCGCCTCCAACGGTAATTGATCCCAACCATAAACGGAAGCCCTTCTTTTTTATTGAAGGACAAAGCAGGTCCACTACCACATCAGGAGCAATAGCACGGCATGAGAGAGACTTCCTGCAGCCCAAGGCAGAACAAAAAAATTTGATCATTATCCGCTCGGACGACCTACTCCTTAGTTGAACCAGACTTTGCCGCTCACCTTCTCATCCGAATAAGGAAGAGACAGGCACCGAAGGTGAGGAAAAACTGGTACAAGGAGTCCAGCTGAACCACCCAGATTCTTTCATCAAGCAACACAGCCTAGCCCGAGTTCGTATTGGTAAATTTCGGGTCAGCAGGCAAAGGCAGCACCCACGTTCTACTTGCATATAGAAGTCGATCGGACATTCATATCACTATGGTTAGCTCCTACTCCTTCTTCACTTTACCCCTTTTATACGAGGCCTTTTTCAAATTTAAAGCCGCTTGGCAAAGAAAAGAACTTAGAGCGGTTTCGAAGCGAGATTGTCAGGGCGGTACTCTGACTAAAGCATTAAGGAGGCGCCAAAGGCGTTCTGTTTCGGTTGGCGCGTTGCAGTAATGAAGAAAAGAATGAGATTGGTTCGGTCTGGGCGAATTCATTTAAGTATCGAAGTTTTAGTTATTGCCATCCCTTGCTTGGCAGCAGTGGGCTTGGTAGTAGCATAGGTGGGTCCTCGGGCTGTTTTTTTTCAGGGCGTAGGGATCACCGTCTCACTGTGGTACCCGAAAACTTTCTATGCCCACATTGAATAGTTTTAAAGCGCTGTTTAGTGACTTTTATGTCTTCTGCTACTTTAGGAAGATTCAGACAGTCTTTTATGCCCTCCTTTAGGCGTCTAGACGCCTTCCCCCGATGCGTAGTAGCTCTAGTAAGTCCGTAGCTAGATCTGGATCAGGATGCGGGGTTTGAGCTTCGGGGTGAGGGAGAGATGGCTATGTCTATCCCATCCCTTCTTTGGTTCAGTCTTTGGTAGTAGGTGCGATATTGAAGGAGTTCAGGGCTAAGGGCTGGAGCTTTATTCCCACTCCCGGTAGTCTGTCTTCAGTAGTTCGCTTGGAAAGTAGTCTTTCGTAAGCAGGAGCGTAGCGCTTCGCAGGTGAAGGTGCAGGATGTGCTTCTTCCCTTTATAGCGGCTTCTGTAAAAATCACATAAATTTTTTCAAAAATCCTATCTCCCCCTATCTCTACTTCTGCTAACGAACGCTAGAATTAGGATATCGAGAAAGAGGGTAGACCGTAGAGGGTTCAACAAAGAAAAGCAAGAAAACGTAAGGGTTGGGCTTACGTTTTTCAACTGCATCGTACCGTACTATGGAAGGAGTCCGTACCTCCTTTAGATGGATAGAGCCCCTGTGCTCCTAATGTAGAGCGAGAACTACTGCTACCGTGGAATCCGAGATCACACATGAGTACCTCGCCTTCCAAAAAGAGCGGCTGCTAATTGGCACTAATGCTAATGGGGACCATCGATCAAGAAGGACTTCGGAGACTGCAATCGAATTGAGAAAAAAAAAAAAAAAGAAATATAGGCAATGCAATTGTCTTCTAGTTGCGCCTCTAACCTTACTACGCTAGCCTGATAAAAGGTCGAATTCAGCAGGGCTGCAGGCACGAAATGCCGATCAAATCCGTTAAAGGAAGCCTAATCAAAGCAAGCAAATAAGAAGATCTGACTGAGTGGCCGGATCTCGAAAGGCGAGAGGCTCTCATAAAGACGTATGAGAAAGGGAGGGTCGAGAGAGGCTTATTGCACGATCCACCCAACTCGGCTAAGCTAATAAATGCTGCATAAGAGAGCGGGAGGCCGGCCCATGGGGGTGCACACCCATTTAGGAACATATGCAAAGAGGTAAAGAGAGAAGTCATTGGATTTGGTAGTTCTCCATTGACTTTGATTTGTTCGTACCATTCTGCCATCGATCACTGGGTTGGTGAGTCACCCCCAAAAAGCATCGAGAAAGGTCAAGCATATATGTTTTATGAAATGATCAGCGGTCTCATTTATGCTATGCCCTGCATCGTGTTCGTGTTCGTGTGTGTTTATTGAGCTTTCTTCACTTCAGCGCCATGCGCTTTGCTTCGCTTTATAGAAGAGAAAGACCGTTGCCTTGAGAGTGAAAAGCAAGCGCAAGCGATAGAAAGGAGAGTACCTCGCGCGTTCGCGCGAACTACTAAAAAATGGTGAGATCATTAGATCATTAGTGAAAGAAGGACCAACGACGATGAAAGAGGAGAAGGAGGAGTCAGTCTTCTTTGAAGATCGAGGAATAAATCATACAATTATGCCATTCGGAAGAAGTCTTCTACAGAGGGAAAGCCTGTTACGAGTAAGTGGAGAGGAAAGATCTCCAGAGATTCTTATCTCATTCCATTCCAGTGGCTCGACCAGTAACCAATGGCGAAAACTAAAAAATCCATGGTTTCCCGGTAGAACCCCATTTCGCCCAAGTTGTTGCCAAACCGGAAAAAAGAAGCGGTTTTTCGCACAGCTTGCTCATAGTGCAGGTCCCACTTGTATATCGTATTTGGCCGAAGAAGCATCGGAGGAGTTCTTACCTTCTTGGGACTCCATGGACCAAGATCTGCTTTCATTATATGGGCAATACCGATCTACTTTAGTAGATCATATGGATGTAGAAAAAGCTTATGATTTTGATGAAATGGAAACATCTCTTTTCCATTTCTATTTACCTAGTTCATATCTTTGTTTCGTGTGTTTCCGGGAGGAATTCGATCTCTTCAATCTCGGGATACCACCTAAATAACTGCGGCCAAAGAGTCAAATAGGTCGGGAAGAAAGAGTCTGAGGTTGGGTCGGACGACATACATCTTGGAAGGAAGGTTCATTCTTTGAATCCGATGGTGACTTTTGTTCCACTGCTATCGTCAAGCTTGGACATGGTGCAACAAGAAGAGAATTAGCAGAATAGGATAAAGAATTTTATATTATCATCGACCTTCCTACCCCACCCACCGCCCTGATCCTGAATCTGCTTTAGACTAGCTTTACATTACGAAATACCACTCGGGGAGTTCGAGGGAAGAACCCAGAACCCGATCTACGGCCGAATAGCAACTCGTACGTAAGCATACACACTTCAAGCAGAACTCAAAGCGATCATTCTTTCAGAACCTTACCTACATAGCCATTCTTGCAGATCCGGGCGTTGCGTGGTTGTTTTGCAAGATCTCGCTTTCGGTTCGTAGAGTGGATCAAACAAACATGTGTTCAGCTTGATTCGTTGGTGCAGTCACTTCGTCATCTTATGATTTGAAACTAGATTCCGCCTACGCAAACAACGTAGTTGTTGCTTGGTGAGTCCCTTCGTTTGCTTTGTGTGCTCCTTCGGTTTTCTAGTAGTAAGATCGGTTTCAAGATTGAATCAGTGGTCAGCCTGTGCTTGAACGACGGCATTCCAAGAAGCAACTTCCTGGATGGTCCCCTATTGATGAATCAAATCACTGGGGAAAATTTGTTTTAAGTTTAGCTCGGTTAACAACTGAACAATCACGGTAAGGCACCACCCTCCTCAGTCATTCTCCTGCTTAAAGGAACACAGTCAATAGCACCATTTGAAATCATCTCTTGAATAGGCCAACATCCATCTATAAGCTCACTAACGGGAGGATCACATGAGAGTCTAAAATCAGGAAGACTGGGCTTCCAAATGCTTATTATATCACGCCTGCCATAGCGCACCACATCTCCCCCCTCTAGTAAGCTTGACCAAGCGTCTGGACGCACTGAAGAAATAATAATCTGGAAAGTCAAAACTTTTAAGAACTCTTGCCACTCAGGAAGTCTCCAGCCTCTTTAAAATCGATACCTTGATTAAGTGGATAGAAACCATATTCTCTTTCACTCTATCGTAGATGTCGGCTATTGGTCTTTCGAGAGACTCAAATAGGATAATATTAGGAGCACCATTGAAAGCGACTCTTAATCCCCTATTGAAACTGACGGTCCACGATTAACCAAGTAAGCAGCAGTCTTAATCGCATCAGCCCAAAACATCTTTGGCAAACCTGCGTCTATCCTTGCGCGCTCATTCGGAGTCCTATTCATACGCTCAGCTACTCCATTTTGCTGTAGAGTTCCAGGAATGGGCCTCTCTGCACAATAGTCTTGGAAATTCTTCTCAGTCTATTCACCTCCATTATCCGACCTCAGACATTTAACCTTCAATCCTCTTTCTGTCTGCACCAAAGCTTTCCACTTCTTGAAAGTCTCATAAACATCCTCTTTTTTTTTCACAAAATAAACCCGCGTCATCAATGAATGTCACGTAGTACCTTGAGCCTCCTAGAGATTGCACAGGTGAAGGCCCCCACACGTCAGTATGAACCAGTTCCAACTTTGTAGTCTTTGGCGCCTCTAGATTTTGATCTAGCACGGTTATTTGAATTCCTGTCAGTCGCTCTGCCTCTAGTCCCTGTATTGAATGCTGCTGGTAGTCAGAGGTTATGAACTAAAGAAGCTGCTTTCGTTCCTGAGAGAAGGTTTTCGTATTCGGATAGGACACAAAAAATAGCATAGGCATAGATAGAGAGTAGTATATCAGACTTTTTTTGGATTGTTGAAATCTCATAAGTAGAGTGTAAATCCAATTTGCGAAGGGAGGGTAAAGGTCTTTTTGGCTTCGACTCCCATTGCTTTCTTGTGGCGAAAGTAGGCCGCTCCCCTTTTCGAGGAGCGGTAAATTCGAAATAGTAATACGCTTTTTTTTGGTTATTCAAGAGGTTTACATCCCCTTTTAGTGTTTGTCGGGATTCTCCTCTTCTTTCTCATCCCGGTTCGGATCGTTATCGTTCCATCTGGACCAAAAGTCTTATTTATTCGATTAAGCTGGGGAAATGGTTGAATTTGCCAGCGGTGTGAAAGGAATAGCGTTGAATCTTGAGAATGAGAATGTAGAGGGAGAAAAATCAATGGGTCCCGAGGGTCCCGGGGCTGCTACAATTACAATGAAGAAAATCGTGGAAATTCTTTCTCGCTCAGGGGCGGCCCGTTCGCAGGATAACTGGGAACGGATAGCCACCCATATGGCGGAATGGATTTCTCCGGATTCCACCTGTAATGAGTTATCATTAGGCATGGTTTTAGCACAACTACAAGATGCGACTAATAAAGATTTTTCCGATGAGCTGAGATTTGCCATTATGTTTGTACAGTAGATTTACCTTTTTTGCTATGCTCGGTATATCTTGGTACTGGTCGAACGCGTGCGGGATAGCCCCCGAAAATTCCCGAAAGGGTTGGGGGTTCCTTTTGGTTATGTCGGAAGAGAAAAGCAATTCAAAGGTTGCGAACGGAGTGAAGCTGCTCGAACCTTAGTGAGAGGCTCCGAAGGATAAGTGAAGAAACGAAGTGAAGGTTGCCGACTGCTACTAAGAACCTAAGAGAACTTTTTTGAAAGTCCGGATCGAGAAATGATTGATCTTGTGGATCGACTTCATGTTCTACTACCCGAAGGAGGGCAATAGCCAAGTTTACGAGGACAAAGGTATATACTCAAAGTCTGAAGTCACGGTAGCAAGACGGTATGAAGTTGTTACACGAGCAAGCTAAGTCCATTAGAGTTCATTTAGTTGAGCCTTTAAGAGACATGCGAAAGCAATATCATGAACGTACGAGAGGAAGATGAACATGCTTCAAATAGGCTTTTTTTATTCTTATTATATCTTATAGTTCTAGGAGCTCCGCGGCGAGCTATGGTATAAGGAAAATTTTGATTCCAGAAAGCACATGAAAGAACGAAATAAAGAACGTACCGAAGGGGGGACTTATGCTTTTTGTAGTGATTGGAACTCTGTAACATAGAAGGTAGCCGAGGGATCAGAGAAGAGAGGCTTAGGTGGAAATACAATGGGCTTTCTTTTTGATCAATCTTTCCCAAAGATATCTATATATATAACTATGGTAAATCGGTCACAATGTTGAAAACTAGAACCCCCCCAAAAAAATGACGTGAAACTTATACTTCTGCGCGCAGCGGCTAATCAAGATGCCAAAGGCACAACCAAAATTCTAAAGGGGTCCACTTGTCCATTTCTTTATGTAGTTTGGAACATGCATTCCACAACTTTAGAGTCAAGTTCCATCATCAGATCTACTATCGATTTGACTTGGGGAATGATGAAAGCAGTTGACAACTAGACCAGCCATTTAGGGTTTTCAGCCCGCATAGAACCTCTTGATGAATTTCCGCAAGGGTAAATGCGCCTGGGTGGAGAGCTCATATGCGCCTTTGGTAAAGACCTTAGTGATCCCGTAGGGTCCTTCCCATTTAGGTTCAAACTTGCGCTTGGTGATGACTCTTCGGACGGTTAGGACCAGATCTCCCACTGCAAAAGATCTTAACTTGACTTTTTTGTTGAAGGCACCCGCTACTTGTGCTTGATAAATTGCAAGCTTCTGCTGCAAGTCTTTTCTCGCCAAGTGCTTCGAGTTCTGCAAGCCACATTTTCATCAGGATTTTTTAGCTGAGTAGCTATCCTTAGAGATGGCAGCTGGACCTCCAAAGGTAGCTTCTGAACCGTACACCAGGTGTGCACCCTGTTGAAGTGCGAACAGTTGTCCTATAAGCCCATAGTGCCTCAGGAAGGGGTCAGAAAAGGAATATCTCATCCAACCCGTTTCGAGGACGGGAAGAAAGCCCTTTTGAGTCAGTCAATGAGAATTGATGAGAAGGAGTGACAATCGTTATGAGTAATGGGAGATTCTACAAGAATGGTTGTTCCATGGGTACAGAAACAAGGGATAGTGGTGGTAGCGAGAACCCGTTCCACAATCGGATTGGAAATCTCCGCCGCGAGGATATTTATACCGGGTAAGATCAGTCAAACTATTCATCTGAATTCGAGAATGAAGAGGATGACAGGACACAAGTATGCTTTGGAATAGCGTCCCGAACAAAGTCTGAGCTGGTAAGACCATTCGATACCTCTTAGAGCAGCTCTCCAGCTTCGGCGGGAGGAGGCGAAACCTCCACGAAAGAAAGTGTGAGAATCCCTGATAGAAACTGTGAGAATCCCTGATTATCATGGCAAGACCGGCGGAAGCAAGAGAGGAACTGTACCACGATGCAAGCAAGAGAGGACCTGTACCACGATGCATCGGTCTTCCTTTTGAAAGATAGCGGAGAAGGCAGGGACCCAGCGGCAGACTTGGTGTTGGGATGCTTAGTAGGATGCATCCCAGATTCATCTTGGCTTGTGGAAAAGTATCCATGAGTGACAGTACACAGTTTAAGCATGTGGAGATCGATCTCTGTAAAGGCGTTCCTGGCTATCCCAGGCGATGAAATCGTGGTAAGTAAACGGCCCTTTTCTGTAATTGTAAAATTCCATTATGCCCGCATGGGGCAATGCAGTTGTTGAGCATCTCCTTCCGACTGTGCTTGGTTGCTACTCCATTAAATTACAAACCAGACAAATCATTTATCATATCTACTATTGACAGATGTTTAAGTGATTTGCAAAGGGAATGGAGATTTAGCATCTGAAGAGATTTTTCTAACATTAGAAAGAATCCTCTATCTATAAGAAATTGGCAACCTTTGGTAAAACGGGGGCCGCGGGTACAATGTTTTTCAGTAGGTAACAACCGTTCGACTAAAAGCACAGCTACTACACTCTACGCTATTATCAGACCAGGCACCAACGGTGTCAATTGAAAGAAGAGAACTCGGGAAACCTTAGTTTTTGGGGCGATGGATGATCAATAAATAAGACAGATCCCGATTCGTTGAGAACCTCCCCAGGCGTGCCGGCGTCCCTTCATAACCTTTCCTTATCCGTATACGTCAAGTTACCTTCTTTCTCTGGTCAGAAAAAAAGAAATAGGTTCTGCAAGAAAACAGCCGAAAGCAGCACGAGGTACAAATATCATAAGTTGCGGAGCAAGAGCTGTTTCTACTTAGAAATGGTGCCAATTCAAAGAAAGTTTCGGAAGAGATACCCCCGCCATGGGAAAAGTCTGGCCGTTACTCTGTTCGTAGTGGCTATCACTGGAAACATCAGATGACTAGAATATCACAGCCTCTCTCATCCAGATCATCTCATACTGTGGACTCATCTATCTGGAAATTCATTTGGGGCGGTGCCTAAGGTAATTTCTTATGGCGGGTAGTTGCAATTCCAACATTCCAGAATCTTTTCAGACGAAAGATTGCCCAGCCCCCTTATTAGTAGCCGAAGTATAGGCCCGCGTGAGATCAAAGTAACTTGCTGTCCGTTCGCTCTCTGTTCAACAAAGGCCATCGGTATTAACTCACTTCTTTCTAAAAATCTTCCGCCCCTGTGATTATGACAGTTTGTTTTGGTCTTTACGTGCTTTGAAAAACATAGAGATATGATTTACACTAGAAGACTTACGATAGACCCGCCGGGAACACATTCACTACTAGACATTGACATCTTAATGCGTTGCAATCTGGACATTGATTGATCTTTATGCTTCCCAGCAGCTATACAATCCGAATCGGCTACCAGTACCTAGAAAGTAAAGACCGCTCGAGTTCTGGGAGGGGCGCCCCCAGTGCAATTTCAGTGCTGGTTGAAGCCCCCTGGGAACCTATCGAACGTATAGTAGTAGTGCTGCTTGCGATAAAGGGGACAGCGGACGTCAGAAATTCTTGTGAATTATGCGATTGATGGATAACAACGGAAAACTATTTCAAAAGATGCTTTCGGTGACTACGGAAATGAAATGGGGTGATTTGCCTACCGCATGACGAACATGGGATTTTCGAAGGATGATATTGATGAAATCTTACTAGAAAAAGAAAGACGGGCAGTGAAAGTTCAAATCGGTGAGGATATCTGCGGAAGAGCATATCTACCTTCTGGAAAGTCGCCTATGGAAAGAGCATACTGTCCGAGACTTGCGTAATATAGTTTCCCTGCTAATTACCGACGGAACCCCCCGAGCTGATTGTCTAGCTGTACGGAGGGACCGTTTCGTTTTTGTAGGTTGGTCTGGCCTATTGCTCTTTCCTTGTGCCTATTTCGCTTTAGGGAGTTGGTCTAAAACAGATAAGTCTGACAAAAGCTCATCTATAGGCGAGACACAGGCAAGGAGCGAAGGAGGAGCTATCACCGGCACCCCTCCTTCTCAGTTTGAGCTGCTAGACTTCTTCTCCTATTCGCGAGAGTTTCACTTGCTTAGGCTTCCTCTTGGCTTTCTTCAGGCGATCCCGACGAAGAGATCTTGGTTTATAGCACCATTAGATTGGGAATAGCATATAGATGTATTATAGCTCTTGCCGCTGCTTTGCTTCATCCTCTCCATTTCTAGCCCTTGTAGGTTGAGTTGACCCATAAAGGTATATTTTTTAGGCACCTCTAGGAAGGGAAAAACGGCTTCATTACCGAAAAACATCCGTTTCAACATGTCGAGGTATCATACGATCTTCAGAAAGGCTATTTCTTGGATAGTAACCTGTTCTGTTCTTTCAGAACCTTCCCCGGAGTCCCTCTTTTTTAGTAGTTGAGAAGCTTCCGGAGCCTCAAGATGAGTTTGAGTTACAGGGTTATTCACAGGGTTGAGTGAGATACATTACATATGATTTTAAGCAACGAGCGAAAGCAGCTGTTCGTCGGAAAGACTTCTCCTCTTCTCCTTTTGCACCGCCCATTTCGTCGTCTACTAAATAATATATATGCTCCTGGAAGGGTAGGAACTCTGGCTACCTTGTACGTAAGACTTTCTCTTTATTCGCGAGAAAAGCATGCCTTAGGGAATAGTTGCATGCGGGAGTATTCCGAATGGGAAACTATATATAGGCCTAGGCAGTTTAGTTTCCCTTGTATAGTTGCCCTTTCCGAAGTTAGTGAGCCTAGCTCAACCGTTGGGAGAGGTTCTGAAAGAATCGACTCGCCATTCATTACCTGCTGCTTTTCAATTCTTTCACGAGGGTAAGATAGAAGGGATTTATGATGCTTCGGGGATATGGCGTACGGGGCAACACAATGTGGTTGAGGTGTTTTGTTCTTATTTTGCCTCTCTCTTTGCAAAAACGGGTGGGCAGGAAATTCCATTGTGAATTTGCTGGAACCAAAGGTGTCGACCAACAGGAGAGGCACTAAGCGTAGCGAAGTGGAAGAAAGAGGCTTTCCGCGAGGAAAGATTTTTTTATGGCGCTGTTCGTGGGGTATTCTTCCTACCTTTGACAATTTTGTACAGCGTCGTGTGGCTTCCTCTAGTTTGTGTTTCAGGTGTCATGTTAATACTGAAACGGTTTTTCATGCAATCCGGGAGTGTGTTAATTCTCAACAGGCCTGGAGTCAACTTGCGCTCCGGCGTGTTTTCAAATTTTCAAATTTTGTAGAGCTATGCAATGCTGTTTGGACGTATTGCTCATCGGGCCAGGCATGTCTTTTTGCTATAATGTGTTGGACTCTATGGAATGATCGCAATCATCTCTTACATGAGTCAAGTTCCAGCCCATCAAATGTTCTAGTGCAAAGGGCTGTAGAGTATGTTTTTTTTGCTAAGAGAAAATAAATTACAAACGAAAGCCCCTACTACAACCAAAACCTAACTGGTCATGGAAAAGAGCAGGGGAAGCCTCAGAGGGCAGTTTCTGAAACCAGATCCTTTCACCATCAGACCCATACCCAATATCTGCTAACACATCGGCAACACTGTTTGCCTCCCTGAAAATATGAGTGAAGCTAACTTCTTGAACGGAACAAGCAAGAAATTTGATGTTTCTAATCAAAGTAGAGGCTCTCCATGGTATACTGCACTTTCCATTAATACAATCAATCAAAAGCTTTGAGTCTCCCTCAATTATGAGCTTAGTATAACCTGCTTGGATAGCTACCTTCAAACCAGAAATAAGACCAGATGCTTCAGCTTGGAGCACATTGCATAACCCAACGTTTCTGGCACCAGCAACCAGTGGGCTGCCATTCTAATCTCTAATTACAAATCCAGCTGCAGCCTTGTCAGCATTTAAGACCGAGCCATCAAAGTTCAATTTCACATGACTGTCATCAGGAGGCTTCCACTTAATGTTGGGTCCTTGAATTGCTACAGAAGGCCCAGGATGATTGGCATTTGCATTCCAAAACTCAGCCCCAACCTGAGCAGCAACTCTCAACACTCTAACAGGATGTGGTTTTACTTTTCGAAAAATAAACTAGTTTCTACTGCTCCAAATTTGCCAGCAAATCAGAAGAACTTTAGCAATAGCATCATTAATTGAGCAGTTAGGAAGCTGCCAATGAGAGAAATCCATGAGCCAATCCATAAAGGCACTGAAAGTGAGCCAAGAGGAGTGGGACAATTGGTGATGCATCTCCCTACTTCAGAAGCAAAAGTACAGTCTTTGAATAGATGTTCCTGATCTTCAGTATGCAAGTTACATAAGGCACAACATGGATTTATGTTTGGAATAAATCTAGCAAGCCTTCCTCTAGTCTGCAATCTTCCTCTGATAAAAGCCAAGAAAACACTTTCACTTTAGGGGGCAGCTTCAAAGTCCACATTTTCTTTAACAGAGCGGGCGGTCTTGGTATCCCTCATTTTGGATCCAAGTCGCTGATTTGACTGTAAAACTCCATTAGATTTGGGGAGGCCCCCGAATGAATATTGATCCTCTGAAGGCTCCAAAGGGAGTGGAATAGAAACAATTCTCTTGACCAAATCCTCAGGGAGGATCTCCGCCAACTTTTGATACAACCAGTAACCATTATCAAAAAAATGATCCACAGTAAGTGATCCATCCAGTTGATCCCTTTTATTTTCAGGTACAAAATTATAGAGAGGGAATGGAAACAGCCAGTTAAAATACCAAAAAAGAAGACTCTTACCATTGCCCACTATCCATCTTAATCCCTTGAGAATTCACTGTCTTGAATCCAGTACTCCTTTCCAGGCTGCGGAACAAGAATTCCTTTTCTTAGCATCAAAAAAGTTCTCCTCCCTCAAGTATTTCTGCCTAACAATCTGCACCCACCAATTATTATTGTAAGTTAAGATTTTCCATGCGCTAACATGGCATTATTAAAATGTTCAGTAGGCCTACCTCTATTTCGTAGCCTTTGGTTTTAGAAACACAAATATCTTTCCAAGCTACAGCAGACAACTTTGTATCTTTACCCCAGAAAAACTGTCTAGATTCCTTATCTATTGCTTTAGTTACAGAAGCAGGTAATTTAAAACAAGACATAAGGTGAGCAGGCATACCTGAGATATTTGACTTAATGAGGACCAACTTACCAGCCCGGGTATTTGCCTTCCAACCTGCAAGCTTTGCTTGAACTTTCAGCATTAGTTCCTTGGGGTCCTTCCAAAACACAATGTTATAGATCCCTACTTCGTAGCCTCCCGCTCTCGCTCTCTCGCCAACGAGTATTGCTTTGCAGCTGAGCTGAGTAAATAAAGTCTGCTTCCTAGTGTCAAAGGCTTCGTATTTTTAGGTAGAGAGGATCTTTCGTGGTGGGTTTTAGGATCTGTAGCTAGCACCATTCGCTGTTCCAGCTGCTATGGATTGGATTGACCCAGTAGCCACTGTTCTCAAGTAAAAACTTGATTATTCTCATAACCTCCGGTCTAAGGCTGCTTCCGGACTAAGGATTGTAATAGCTTGGCGGGGAGGGAAAGGCTTCCTGGACGAAAGGTTGTAAAGACAAGGCTACGAAGTAGAGGCGCCAACGGCAGAAGGTGGAACCGAAGTGAAGCGGGAATTCTAATAGAAGTTGGCAGACATAAAGTCACCAAAGGCACCGAAGGTGTGAACCTCCTACAGGGGTTTGGCCTTAAGCTTGCTTGGGAATCGGGGTTGAAAGTGATTCCAAATGTCTTATTGATCCGCTTAATCAGCCTCTTTGTAACCGGCATACAGTTTGATCAGCTGTTGTATCTCATTGAGGGTGACTGGGATTATTCTGCTTCTCCTTCTCCTTTCAGCCGAGCTAGTAAATCCAGATATAAATCCGGTATCGGGTAGTAATCCGATAGATGTAAAGGTTGCGAAGCAAAGGCACTGAAAGTGGATCGGCCCATGCCGTTATTAAAAGGGGAAGAGGCGCGACTCAGAATCTTGTCTGAGCTTTTCGATCACTTAGATTCTAAGGTTTCCTGGCCAAACTCCAATCCACCGAAGTCCTATAAACCATTTGGAAGTACACCATCATAGGTACTCAAGAAGCAGCTGTTCCCTTTTTGGGTTGGCAAGGATGCTCACTAGCCACCGCATAAGCGCTTCTAAAGAACACGTATTATCTACACACTTCACTTCCCACTTCACTACGTCCCATCCCGCTGGAATGCCTCCATTCCCATCCTTTATGATCTCTGGCTATGATATATTCCCAGTGCAGAAGCATATTCAGGCAGAATACTCTTCCACCTAGAAGAGGATATAAGGTCATTTTATCATCAGTGGGCGTGATACAGATACTCCTCTATGCGGCTTTCAGGGAGGGGGAAGGGGGGAACAAAGCCCCGGATTAAAAAGTTCAGCCCGAGTATCTTTTACCTATCTAAGCACATGGCCAACTAGAAAACTCATCCGCTTGTCAGGTGTAATACTCACTCGTAAATGATTGGTGTCAGAATTTTTCACTGATCAGGTGTGATCAGTCTCATCCGTGTAAGAATTAGGAATTCCTCTTCCAACTTTTCCCGAAATGGGCGTTATGGCAAAGAATAAGAAGAAAACTAAAGGAGAAATTTGTCCAATAGTAACAAATGGTGCCTCCACAGGTTGACATCCGATCCAACCTAGTAGTATGCAATCCGCCAAAAGCAACCAAAATATTGCTTGGTGAATAGGGCGAAAACTTGAACTACGCACATACATACTTTTAAAAAAAGGTAAAGCCAACAGACATATAAAAACTGGTGCTATTGCGGCTACACCTCCCGCTTTGTCAGGTATACTACGAAGAATGGCATGGATCGGTAGGAAATACCATTCCGGCACAATATGAGCCGGGGTGGGCATCGGATTAGCAGGTATATAATTGTCGGGATGCCCCAAAACATTAGGAGCATAAAAAATCCAAATGGAAGAAAAGATAGAAAAAGCTACCCAACCTACTAGATCTTTTACATAAAAATAAGGGTAAAAAGAAATTTTATCCATCTCTGAATGTACACCCAATGGATTATTTGATCCATATTGATGCAATGCGGCCAGATGAAGAAGACTGGCGCCTACTAAAATAAAGGGGAGTAAATGATGAAGACTAAAAAAACGATTTAAGGTGGCATTGTCCACGGAGAAACCGCCCCAAAGCCAAGTCACTATGGTATCCCCTACTACAGGTATGGCGCTAGCTAAGCTTGTAATTACTGTAGCTCCCCAAAAGCTCATCTGACCCCAAGGTAGTACGTATCCTGTAAAAGCTGTCACAATCATTAATAGGAAGATTACAACTCCGAGACACCAAACAAATTCCCTAGGACTGCTATAACTCGCATGATATAGACCGCGAAAAATATGAAGGTGAACCACAATGAGAAACATACTTGCCCCATTAGCATGCATATAACGGAGCAACCAACCCCCTTCAACATCTCTCATAATGTGTTCTACGCTGTTGAAAGCTAGATCCACATGAGGTGTGTGATGCATAGCTAAAAAAACGCCAGTCACTATCTGAATGACTAAACAAATACCAGCTAACGGACCGAACCCCCACCAATAACTAAGATTGCTCGGGGTTGGATAATCTATCAAATGCTGATTAAGTGTGGAGGATATCGGTTGTTTAAGAAGAGAGAATCGTTGGTTCCTTCTAGTCATTTATCTTTCCTATCGTGACAACTCTAGTTCCCTCACCCTTTTAGCGTTCTGGGGCCTTGCGCAGCTTTAGAAGGGAGAGAATTTCAGGCGGTTAAAGTAACTCTCTCCAACCTTTTCTATCTATCCGGGCGTCAAAATGATATTTGCATTGGTTTGTCCAAAAAAAAAATTGGATAATTCAGATCAGAATAGTAGCTATCCAAGAAGCTCTCTAACGAGCTTCTGGATTTCTTGTAGGTCCGTAACTCTTCAGAGGCCGCAAGGGCTTCAATCTCGGAGGGAGATTTCACATCAATATCAAAGCTTTGGGCCGCCCAAATGATGGAAATCTGCCTCACGGAGCTGCGGATACCTAGCCACAACTGCCGACTTTTCCGCGTGCTTTTGGAGGTGCCGTGCCAGTAGAGCGGAAAACCGCTCGTTAGCAAGCACCCACTCATGGGAGGGTGCGGCGGGCTGGGAGGGGCCCGCCTCATCGCGGGCGGCTCTTGGGATGCTAGAATGGAGGGAATTGCTCTCCTGATTTTCGGATTCCGTTTCGGAAAAGGGCTCTAATAGCACGTCTATTCCAAACGAATCCTCCCTCCACGAGGACGAGCTTGATGGGTCGGAGGGGCTCGGAAGAGCTTGCCCCCCACCCACACACAAAATAAGAAAGAAGCAGGATTGGACACTGGTAACAAAATGGAAAAGGAAATAAAATTTCACCACATGGCGAAATCAAAAATAAAATAAAAATATAAAAAAGAAAGACACGGAGAAAGCCGTATCTTTTTTTCCAACGAAAAGCATTTATATTAAAAATAATAATGAGGATTAGAATCAAAATGGACAAGAGGAAGAGGGTTCTTCCCGCGTTTCCTTCTGATCCTAGAAAACGTCCGAAAAAACCTGCTACGGAACTATCGAAAAGGGGCAAAAAGATTATAGGTCTAAGTAGATAAAATGATTGTTTAGCCAATGATGGATTTCGGGCAACTGATCTAGCTCTTGAAATACTTGAAATATATGACATTTTTTATCCTTCCTTTTACTAGTCTTACCCTTGCCTTTCCGAGTCGAAGATTGGAAAACTTTCATCAAGAGAAAGGAGGTTCTAATCTCTCTAGAGGTCCGCCTGGACCATCTGGATATACCATGAAAAAAGGCTTATCCTATCTCTCATTCCTTCGTCATATCACCTATGATAATACTAGTAGTAGTAGTGAATCGCCTTCTTTAATAGTCAGCGTAATACTAATATAAATCCACCGGATTGACACAGCTAAAGTATATTAGTATATACGGTTAGCAACTCAGATAGGTAGTTTACTTGCTTTCTTTCAGAACCTTGTCACAAGAGAAGAGGGAGAGATGGAACAAGATTGCCAGTTCCGGAAGAGTACTTTATCCAGTGAAGGGAGAATAGTTTCCATTGGTCCTTTTGTTCCGAGGGCCTGCCTACAAATGGGATTAACCACTGGTTGTTCGGATGCTGCTATCACCAGGAGTAGAAGACAAGGATTGAGAAGGTAGAGCTCGCCCTGGGTTCGGAATCAACGGATTGAGGAGATGACCTGCTAGATAGTTGTGCTTTGAAGACAACCTTCTCTTTCTTTCCCTCCTGGTTCGAGTTAGCTGGTTGGCTAGGCTTGGAGTAAAGGGATGAAACATTGGAATTGGTTATTGGCAAGATCGAATGGACTCGATGGAGACAAACAAAGATGCAGGTTAGTTCGAGTGAGGTTGGTGGCTAAGGGGTTCACTCAGACATATGGGATTGACTATGATGAGACTTTTGCTCCGGTAGCCAAGATGAATACTGTTCGGGTGTTGTTGTCACTTGCAGCTAATCTGAATTAGCCACTCCATCAGTTCGATGTAAAAAATGCGTTCCTTCATGGGGGGGGTTAACTGAAGAAGTGTACATGAGTCTTCCACCTGGTTATGCATCAGATACACATGGTGATGTTGTTTGCAGATTGAAGAAACCCCTTTATGGACTTAAACAGTCACCCCGGGCATGGTTTGGCAGATTCACTCAGTCCATGAGACGCTTTGGATACAAGCAATTCAGACCACACCTTATTCTTAAAGCACAAAAAGGGGAAGGTAACTGTGCTTATTATATATGTGGATGATATGGTGATTACAGGGGATGACTTGGTAGAAATTGGAAGTCTTCAGAAGAAGTTGGCATCTTCATTTGAGATGAAGAATTTGGGAGACTTGAAGTACTTCTTGGGGATTGAGGTAGCCGGGGGGAGAGATGGCATCTTCTTATGTCAGCGAAAGTATGTGTTGGATCTCTTAGCAGAGACAGGCATGTTGGATTGTTGTCCGATTGACAGTCCAATTGAGCAAAATCACAAACTGGCAGAATATTCTGATCAGGTTCCAACTGACAAACCAAGATACCAGAGGTTAGTGGGACGTCTGATTTTTTTGTCACACACTAGACCTGATGTTGCTTATGCAGTTAGTGTTGTGAGTCAGTTTATGCATAATCCAAGTGAACGGCACATGGAGGCAGTGGTAAGAATCTTGAGGTACTTAAAGTCAGCACCAGGAAAAGGTTTAATGTTTTCTAAACATCAGCACCTTGATGTTAGTGGGTATACAGATGCGGATTGGGCTGGTTCTATCACAGACAGGAAGTCTACATCTGGGTACTTCACCTTTGTGGGAGGAAACCTTGTTACCTGGAGAAGTAAGAAGCAAAAGGTTGTTGCAAGGTCAAGTGCTGAAGCTGAAGATAGAGGTATGGCACATGGAGTGTGTGAACTTCTGTGGCTACGAAATTGACTTCGAGATTTGGCTTTTAAGCCTAAGTCAGCAATGCAGTTGTACTGTGATAACAAAGCTGCTATTGACATATCACATAATCTTATACAGGCAGAAGGGGCAGCTGCCTAATTAAGGCCAGCACAAATGGCAATGGCTTCTGCTCCCAGTGTTCACTTTTGAGTCGGATTTGCAATCGCTCATTCATGCTATCTCCGGGTCATCGAATTTCAATGATTGGTCTACAACTCCTTTTCTTCATCAGATTCATTTCTTACTACCTTCTTTTTCTTCAATTAGCTGGTTTTAGATCAGCAGAAATGCCAATCGTGCGCCGGATTGTCTTGTATCGTTGGCTTACAAGAGGATTCTTCGGCTACTGAGATGTTCCACTCCCGATGGTCGAGTTACTTCGTTCCTCTCCTTTTATTATAGTTCGACTTGCTTCGCTCCCCCCCGTCATATGTGTAGCGGTTGATTGTTCATTTTTTAAAAGTGTAAATACGGTAATAATTTTTACATAGAGAGAAGATCGTTATTCGGAACGAGCGTACCATCAAGTATCGCAATAGTTATACCTAAAATTTCCCAATTATTTCAATCTGTTGGTCAACAACCAACCATACCGAACTTTCAAAAGCTTGCTTAGAACAAAGTAAGCGGAAATAACAAGATATAATCACAAGAATGTCGGGAGTAGAAGAATTTTGATTTTATTTTTCATAATTAGAATATTTTTATAGTAGTTTACCCAGAGATGTTAATATTACCAAAAAAGAATTCATCGAAATGAAAAAAGAAAATACGCAATGATTCTTATTCTATTTCGTTTGTAAGATAAATTCAGATGCTTAAAAGCCAATCTTCGATGGCCTTATTATGACACCTCATGAGAGATACAAGGGCTTTAAATGGCCTTCTTTTCCATCTCAATTAGCCAAGAGCAATCTTAGTAGCTGCTGGTGGAGGGAAGTCTACTTCTCGTACTAGGAAATGGGTAATTACCATGCGAATGTGAGCGAGGATTCCCTTATCGTAGTAAGGATTAGGCACAAGCAGGGTCAATTACCAATAGAGAGGCCTGGAGAACCCTGAGAGGTCGGATTAGCCCTATAATGGGTTATAATTGTGGTAGGTAATAGGGTTCGTGATAACGCTCTTCTAGCGCAACCGTTTGAGTACACATTCAGAAGAGACCAAACTTATAAAGTGTCGAAGGAGGAAGAAATTGAGAAACTTTCGTCATTGCAGGCGTTCCTTGGAGATTGAGAGATAGAGTCCCTATGGGTTAGTGTAGAAAAGATCATTCACTAGTGAATACTTAATGTAGTGATACCATTTCTGTTTGAAAGACGCAGCGAAGAGGCGGATCCTTATCTTTTTTTTAAGCAAAAGCGGTTCATTCTATTTCGAATCTTTTCTATGGTTGTTCATTCCTTGTAGAATCGAGTGTGTGTAGGTAGATCTACCGCCTTTTTCTTCAGTATGCCGTTCGCCGCAGTCACTGGAATACCTTCCTTCCTCTACGACGAGAAAAATGAAAACACCCCTCCTCTAAGCACTTCGATTTTCTTTCCGTACTTCTTTGAGCTTCTAGTACTGTTGAGTAAGTCACTCTCTTCCCATCCAGAAGTTCACGGATCCGGTCGGACTCTCCCCCAAAAGAATGATTTACAAAGGCAAGCCCTTTCTCGGTTTGCGGCGCGTTTAGCCCGCGATTCGTGGACAACGATAGAGCTTCGGATTGAATAAAAGGAAAGGAATCAAACAAGCGCCCCAATGCTTGCTATAAGAATTGCCTACGTCCCTAATGGGAAATTCTTAGTAGTCTTGGCCTTTTTGTTGTTTGTTCTTAAGCAGTGATTAAAAATGAAATGCATCTCTCTCTTTTAGTTAAACTAAGAAGTCTACCGTAAGCCAAATGAATAGGTGTAACCAACCTTTCTTATTTCTTTCTGTAAGGGCACTAGCCTCCTTAATCTTTGTGTGCAGAAGGTGCCGCATGGGTCTCTCGGTGCAAAGCAAATGTAAGCCTCTTTTCATTAATTTCTAGAGGGCATTTATTTCGGACTTGCTAGCTAACGAGCAGCTAACAAGAGGAAAGAAGAGCGACAAGCGTACTGCCGGAATGAATGATTCAGATATGGGCTATAGGCACTTGAGGGGGAGGACAGAGATACCGGTGGTTGTTATGAAGCCTACCCACTAGTGAGCATTAGAGGGACAAGAAAGAATACGAGTAGGTTTGGTACCGGCTTTAAGGGATAGGGGGAAAGGCGGTTCTTTGGAGAGGCGGGAACAGAGCATGGACCAAGAGGATACCTTTGGTTTTATGGCTTGGCAAAAGCCTGTCCTGGCTTTCCGGTGCCTATTATAATACAAGACGAAATGACGCTATGAATGCTAAGAAAAAGTTTGAATAGATTAGTTTCCGTTACCCTTTGATATATGGTTCTCACCTTCGGTGCCTTGCCTGTGGTTTTGATTATTCGACTTATTGGTTAGACGAGATCCGTCCGGCACTTCTGGTCTCAACCCGCTTCGCACCGATTGGTACAACAGGAAAACGTACTGAAACGGGCATCCTGGCCCGAGGCTATTTCTTAGAACAGGAGTTTAGTGGCCCTGCGATAGTAGTGTAGCATGAGTAAGGTTAAACAAAGAAATAGGTGCAGTAGCTCCTTCCCCAACCATTCCAGTATCTGTTTCGTCTGTAACTGTGTGTGCCTAAATTCTGTTCTGTAAATATCTCTTCCTTCCGGGCTCACATTCCTTAATAATATTTGTAAGGGTTAGCTAACTTTATCAATCAAGTTCTTTCGAGCGCTTGTTTTAGTCCATACCCTGAGTGGACTAACTAGATGTTAAGAAACGCCCTGGGCATGTAAACTTCCTCGTGTAGTTTTCCTTTCTGAAAGGCATTCCCGCTGGCATCCAACAAAGTTGTGTGAATACCATCTGACAATGATGAAGACACCCTGTTGAGACTGTCACCTATCTGTGGCGAGGCCTAAGCGTAGAGACAGACTAAAATCTCCAACGACAAAGGAACGAGCATTTTCGGGGAAGGAGGGCTCAAGTCTTAGGTGCTTGATCTTGCAGGCATAGCTAGTCTGTGTTTGTTTCCTTGATCGGTCTCTCTTCTTCGTTCCATCCTCCGTTTAGTACTAATAAAAAGGGGCGTGCTTGGGTGCCCTAAGTGGGGAATCCTCCCTTGACACTCATAGGTCGAGTTTCGGCTCGATTGACGGATTATTTTACTGGAGATAAGACTACGTGGTTAAAGAAGACCATCTCTATGGATGCGAGATAGCTGTTAGAATAGAAGCATCGGCCCGGTCCCTTTATTAGCCTAATGGGAAATCTAAGGAACCCAATCAAACTGTTACGCTTTACTACTTCCATCCTTCCTTAAAGCCAGAGGCTCCATAGATAGGCTTTACGACTTGAGTCCTTCCTTAGCTTAAGGACTGGACTCATCTAAAAGTCGGAAAATCTACTCGTAAGAAGCTTAACACACGGCAGTTACGCTTGATTTAAGTTAAGGCCCAGACGAGAAGAGGAGAGCTCGTCTCGTTACCTTTAAAGACAAAGCAGGCTAGAAGTAGGGTCACGCTAACAGACAGAGAGAGTAAATAGCAAAGAATCATTCGGCGCGTAGTGAACTGCCAGATAGATCCGCACAGCTAGGGAAGCCGTTGAAACCCGATCATTCGAAGCAGCACAGACGGACGGGGGCCCGGTGCCTATACCCATTGCAAGGAATTCGGACCTTACAGATAAATGCTCAATACGCAAGTAGGCTTACAACGTTGATTATAATCAAGTGCTTTATGGGTCGTCTCAGACCTTGCAATTGGCCTTTATCCCCCTATCGAGGCTTTTTACATACAAAGGATTTACTTGTTACTAATATAGTCGAGCCTCATAAAAAGGGCGCTACTCTGGCAGCAGGGTATACCGCCCCCGGCTCTGGACACACGGGGTCAACGTTCTATGAAGGACTGAATGCAAGTAAGAATACTTTTTTAAGTTGTTTCTCATCGCCTTAGGCATAAAGCCAATTCCATCTCTATCTGACCACTCCGTGACTCCAAGACCAGAGGCAAAAGGAATCATGTCTATTTCAGTTAAGGGGCCTGTTAAGTCATCAAGTAAATGCTCTTTCCGGGCCTAGCAAGATCTTCGAATCGGTTGTAATCAACCAATTCTGAATGCCTTTTATGAAAGGTACTATTTGAAGAGCAGCTCCATGAACTTAGCGCTAGCTGCAGTACTATTATATTAGAGACCGAAATCGCTACATCAAAAAAATAGGTATAGCCAAACGGAAGGTTCTTTTCTTGGCTTTCTTGCCCTATCGGTCAGATCAGGTGAAAGCAAGCAAATAAACGATTGGTAAACTTATTCAACGGCCGCTTGCGCACCAAGACTAAAGGAGGGTTCCGGATAGCCATCATAAGACCGCTTACCTTATATTCCGCTACCAAAGAAAAAGGCTTCCTTTCGCAATCGAACCTCTAGAAGCAAGGTTGCGAAGCCGGGGTATTATGTATCAGCTGAAAACGAAGTGGATGACTCTCTTTTAGTTGACTTTTGAATTTGAGCAGTCTACATCGTCCGCCCCGAAAACTAAGTAGCTCACTAGTGCCAGCCAAAGGCTTCTTTTTGACCTTTCTTGCGGATGTCCTAATCAGTTTCTATAAAGCTCCTACGCTAAAGTCTTTTTTATGAGAGTTCAAAACTTAGCCCCCTTTCTACTCCATCGATAACAAGCCTCTACTTAGGACCTGCACAAATAGGAATATTAGACCGTACATCTTTCTTGGTATATCCAGATAATAGGTAGGAGCATAAACTGAAACATTCTGGAGCTACAAAGATAGTTATTAAATCGTTAGCACCGCATAAAAACATTCCTCCTAGAGTAGCTGTTAATACGAATAACAGAAACTCTGTTATAGCCATTTCAGAACCTTGTGTGTGCCGCCTACAAGGCTGATCCGAGGGTACGTGCTGAAGAACAACAAGCTCAAAACAGAGATCGCTGGTTAAAGAATAGGCTCATGACTAGGGGGAGGCTTTCTCTTCTTGACTTCATCTTTGGAGGACAAGTAGCAGCAGCAAGATCCGGTATCTCAAGATGGAACCCCATTGGGAGACTCAGTGT